TCACGTCAATTCGGATTAATATTTAGGTATAGATATTACCTCTTTTTTTTCTCCTTTTCAAAAAATTGAAATGATTGAAGTTTTTCTATTTGGAATCGTGTTAGGTCTAATTCCTATTACTTTGGCTGGATTATTCGTAACTGCATATTTACAATACAGGCGTGGTGATCAGTTAGACCTTTGATTAATTAACATTTCTTTTTTTGTTTTGATTGGCCTCCTCCTTTCTTTAATTCAGAGGAGGTCAAATTCTAATTGCTGTGCAAGTGACTGAATCCATTTCAGTCTAATTCGATCTACGAAGAAAAAATCACGCTCTGTAGGATTTGAACCTACGACATCGGGTTTTGGAGACCCACGTTCTACCGAACTGAACTAAGAGCGCTTTCTTATCAGAATGGGAAAGACTGTGAAGAAAAGGATTCTTTTTCGAACCCCAATCCAGTTTGTATGCATATATTCTATAGTTTCATAAAAATGAATGATTCCGTGCAATGCAATTTGAATCGATCTCAATCGATTCCTCGTTACTGCTCAAAGGAGCAGTAATAGGTAGGGATGACAGGATTTGAACCTGTGACATTTTGTACCCAAAACAAACGCGCTACCAAGCTGCGCCACATCCCTTCAATTGTTCTACAGTGTCATTGTAGAGAATTCCTGTCTTGTTTTCCACATCCCTATTTCCTCGATTGAGAAACACAATTTTTCTGTCCATTTCGTCTTTTTGGTCTCATTTAACATAGAATATAATAATAAGAAAAGGACATTTATATATATACGAAGAACCCATCATAAAAAAAATGAGTATTTTTCGGAACTACTCGCTAAGAGGGGATGTATTTTTTTCTGTTTTAATTTTAAGAAAAGGCAAATCGTATGGATCGTTGTACATTTCAATTTGAATTAGGGATTCCGTGTACAACTCTAAGTGGCCCTTAACTACATATGCATCTGATCATATATGCATTATCTTTATGTATTACAATAAATAAAAAAGGAGGTTTTTCAATGCGAGATCTAAAAACATATCTCTCCGTGGCCCCAGTACTAAGTACGCTATGGTTCGGGGCTTTAGCAGGTCTATTGATAGAGATTAATCGTTTTTTCCCGGATGCGTTGACATTCCCCTTTTTTTCATTCTAGTTATTGACATCGGAAGGAATGAAGAAGATTAGAGATACAATCAAATATCTGTGACTAATCCCTCCCCCTCCCTTTTTTCTCTTTTTTCCCTTTTTTCTTATTTTTAGAATAAGGGATGAAAGAGAAAGAAAAAAAGTGGATTCAACGTCTGCGAGACTAGGGTTCAAATTCGAATTAAATGAATAGAAATTATAGAGATATGGGGGTAGAGTAGGAAATTGCGGGTCTAGGGCACGAATACAAGATCTTTAACTTACGTCCTTCATGTTGAAATAAAGTTTCGAAATCATTGTTTTACTTATTATTTACTATGGCTTTGCTTTGATTTATTATTACTTTATTGTTATTGATTTTGATCTTTTAGAGTTGGATTTCAAGTTAGTAACTTCTATTTTTTTCTTCCTTTCGTTTTCTTCGTTTCGAATCAAAATAGAAGAGTTGAGTAAATCAAAAATCCAAAGGAGGTTCATGGCCAAGAAGAAAGATGCGCGAGTAACGGTGATTTTGGAATGTACCAGTTGTATCCGAAACGGTGTTAAGAAGGTGTCAACGGGAATTTCCAGATATATTACTCAAAAGAACCGGCACAATACGCCTAATCGATTAGAATTGAGAAAATTCTGTCGCTATTGTTCCAAACATACGATTCATGGGGAAATAAACAAATAGATCGAACCAAGTATGTCTTATCTTTCAAAGGGAAAAAATTCCATTATATAGAATTATATAGAACATATTGAAATAGAAAATAATCCTATTTGTTTGGGGTTAAAATGACAATTAAGAAATAGGATTTTCGGGATAATAACTAAACTAAACAAACAAACCATGGATAAATCCAAGCGACCTTTTCTTAAAAAAAAGAAAAAAAAGCGATCTTTTCGTAGGCGTTTGTCCCCGATTCAACCGGGGAATCGAATTGATCAGAAAAACATTAGTTTAATTAGTCAATTTATTAGTCAACAAGGAAAAATATTACCTAGACGAGTGACTAGATTAACCTTGAAACAACAACGACTTATTACTCTTGCTATAAAACAAGCTCGTATTTTAGCTTTGTTACCTTTTCTCAATAATGAGAAAAAATGGAAAAGAACCAAGCGGACCGCTAGAAGGACTGGTCTTAGAACCAGAGAAAGAACCAAGCCGACCCCTAGAACTACTGGTCTTAGAACCATAAAAAAATAGGCTTATTCTTTGTTCACTTGAATCAAAATTCCAATCCGAACTCAAAGGCGGATTGGTGTTTTGTTCGACAAATCCGAGAATCCAGATTTGATTCTCGTGTCGTAAGAAAAAAACGAATCGCAAAAAAAAGATTTTTTATTGAACGTGTTCATTCATTTTGACTACTTTAGCATATTTTCTCACAGTAATTTCCACTCCCCCTTCCCGGAGTGCATTCTCCGGGCAACTCTATTTACAATTATTCCGGTGTATTCTACTTCTTTTCTGATTTCGTTGGAAATTATATAAAGACAATTCCTACTTGCTATAGTTATTTGGGCCAGTATTTTACGATTAAAAAGCAACTGTCTCTTGTATAGATCATGTATGAATTTACTATAACTAGAGTATACTACCCTTTCTCGAATTGCTGCGTTTATCCGAGTGATCCACAAACGACGAAAATTTCTCTTTTGCTTATCCCTATCCCGATGAGCCGAAAACAAAGCTCTTATTTCCTGTTCAGCAATAGTTCGAGTAAGTCTTGAATGCGCCCCTCGAAAACTTGATGCAAATGAACCACTTTTTGTTCTACGTCTCCGAGCTGGATATCCGCGTTTAGTTCTGGTCATTGACTAAATAAAACTTTGAGGAATAACTATTTCTTTTCTTTCAGTTATTCTTTTCCCCGTCCTGGTCTATTAATAATCAAACGTATTTTTCCAATGTATAAAATACAAATTCCAATGGCTTTGGCTACTATAACCTTCCCGACCACGATTTTTTCTTTGTTTAGGTATTTTACTAAAGAAATAAGAAATTTTCTTTTGCTAGGTGTCAAAAATAGAAAAAGAAATATAAATTGAATGGATAAAGAAATAGTGGGTTCCATCGTTTCTATGGTTATTTCTTAAACGGTGAGGTCTTCTCTATACACCGGAGCCTTTACTTCATTTAATCAATCTTATTGGTAACTTGTATAGTTCACACCACACTCTTTGGCTCTACCCCTGAATTATCCAGTAACGGGTCTTTCACACTGAGACCCACCTATACAGTAACGGTATTTAATTATGAAAGTTAGCTGGGTAGCTGACCCTCGTAGTCCGTTCTTGACCGAGTGAGAACTTCATTTTTCTGTTTTTTTTTTTTTTGAATTTCAATAAGATTTCCTCCGCTTATTGGATAACCATTTGCTACCAATGGAGAATTGCTTCTCATCTTAAATTCAGTTGATTGGATTTGCACCAATGGAAACCATAAACTTTCTACACAATAGAGGGATTGATTTGCTTATTTTAGTTTTAGATAGTGAATGGAGTTCCTTCTTCCATTCTATCCTATTCACTGGTACTCATCATTCATACTGGAAAGCTGTTTTCTTGCTTTTTTTTTGTGTCAGTTCATAATCTAAACGAGTCGCACATACACCCTAGTACATGTTCCTCGACGCTGAGGACATCCCCGAAGAGCGCGGGTTTTCACGACATTTCGAATTGGCTGTCTTGCATTTCTAAGAAGTTGTTGACTAGTTGGCATATTGAATCATATACGTAATGGGCTGGTTTAGATTGATCCTAACCGGATCATTATGAATTTTTTCTAGTTAAAAATACTAATAGTAAAATCGGAAATAAAACCTCCAATCACGGATTCGCGCAAAATCCATTTTATTTCTCTAAATCCATTTTATTTCTCTAATAGAAGTAAGCTCGGAGATAGGATCTCAATTCATGAAAATTCAAAAACATTTTCTCCTGATATAAGATCAACAAGTCCATACTCTTTGGCTTCTATTGCTGACATAGAAAGGTCTCTTTCCAAGTCAGCCATTATTTCCGTGCGTAGTTTAAACGTCGTTTTTGTATAACCATCTATGATCAAGTCGCGCATTTTTTCTATTTCCATCATTTCTATGAAAATGTCTACGGTTTCATCGTCCAAATAAGGACTACCGGGCTGATGCATCATTACCCTGATGATAGAAGGATTCTCTATCTGCTGTGTGAAACGAACAGAAAAGAAAGATAAAGAATAATAGGAAAAAAAGATAGAATTGAACAACCGTACGGGCATCGTCTTTTGTGCATTGCATACGGCTCTACAATTAAATTGAAATTGACCCTTACTTTCCATTCAAGAAAGATAAAAATAGAATCTCTCAGCCCCAGATGGGTAAATGATCAAATTGCCACCCTTCCTTTCGGAGGAGTTAAAAAATACTATGATGGCTCCGTTGCTTTCTATTTTAAAATGGATTCTTTTTTTGTCTTTGATTCAGCAATCCCAAAGTTTCTTTTTGATCCAACCAAAAAAGGAAAAATCTTGTTTTTTTCGCACTCTTTTTTTTCTAACATAAATATTGTTAAGAGCCCTTCGGTGTGAAAACAAAAAAGTTTGTGACGCTGAATTGGACTCCCGATAGATAAGACAAAATCGGAAATACCTTTTATCTCATACTATTCTCTCGATACATAATCGAATCTTTTGAAAAAAAAAACAATACAAAAATTTTTCATATCGAATTCGAAGTGCCATGCTATTATTACTTAATATTCATATGGAGAAGGCATAGTTTTCTTTTTTCTCTCAAATAAAAAACCTCATTGGCGCCAAGCGTGAGGGAATGCTATACGTGAAGTTCCTCCATTCAGGATAAAACATGCCATTGACGCGGCTATTCCTAT